GAAGATTCATTTAAATAACAAGTCATATATATCTTTTGCATGGGGAATCGTTACTGACAGTCCCGGCTCGAAATAGCCGTTGAAGTCGGAACATAAACATAAGAATTAGTTGTGCAAGAATCCGTAGTGTCTTTTTTTTTTTTTCACTTCTCCATTAATTCTTTTCAAGTAAAGAAACGACCCCCCCCGCAAAAAAGTGAGAGTTTGCGTCTTATCTTTTTTGAGGTTACTCTTTTCTCTATTCATTCAACTGCCAAATTTTATGAATTTGGGTCAACTGGATCCAGTAAAAAATAGAAAATCATAGTATTCGTCTTTTTTGTGGACTCAAGTGTTCAAACAAAGCTTTTCCCACGAGAAAAGAAATGTGTGTTTTTTTCATTCCGGTAAGTCAATATCAATAAAAAAGGAAAAAATAAAGAATAATAAGAAATGACAAGAGTGTCATAGGAGTGGAAATAGCCTTTGTCACTGCCACAATAACAAGTATTTTCTTTTTTTCAATCAGAAAAATTATTTGATCTATGATTTATTGGAACAAAATGAGGAATGGCCTGGCTAGAGACTGGCCAGGCCGGGGAATAAAAGAACCTTTCGTACGGAATCAAAGAGGTATTCTTTCCCTTCTTTTGGAGATATCCGTTTCGAATCGTTATCTAAATAGAATTGTTGATAAAATTCTTAGATTCTAATCTAATATAGAAAGAATAAAGAAAAGAAAGATAAAGAAAAACCTTGATTTTCTAATCTTTACTTCACGCGTTACAAATGAACTATCAATTTGTTTTTGGGAGAGATGGCTGAGTGGACTAAAGCGACGGATTGCTAATCCGTTGTACGGGTTATTCGTACCGAGGGTTCGAATCCCTCTCTCTCCGTCTCTTCTGATCACTTGAGATTTCTCATCTTTCGAATTCGAAAAAATATGGATCCCTTACTTATCTTGGTTAAATTATGGAATAGAGAAAATCATAAGAAGATTAAGAAATCAAGGAACTAAAAACCTCCGATTTTTTTATTCCTCACGTCCAGGATTACGTCCTGGATCATTAGATAGGAATCCGAAGATGAAGAGAGAAACAAAGAATATCACTATTGTGTAAACGAAAAGTTTGAGAGTAAGCATTACACAATCTCCAAGATCATTTTTGGTAGAAAGGAAATAGGGGAATAGATTCTCTATTTTTGTACCGCATATCCCATTTTTTTTGACACCAAGAAATTTCTTTCTTTTCTATTCTAGAAAAGAAAGGGATTCATTTGTAATAAGAGAAGATTTCCTTCGTTACCGAAATTTTCTTTCATACTCACAATTACGTATTGTGAGGGGCCTTGCATCAAGGTATTTGACCTTAGGAGGTCAGAACGAGAAAATGGGGTGATCCAGCTCCATCTCAGCTATCCAATTTCAATGTTTGAATTGAGAGTTCATAATGTAAAACTTATCTGATTTTCTCAAGATCAACTGTTAGAATAGATTTCTTTTTTTTTTTTCTCGAATTTATCATGAATCTTTCTAGGACAGTATTCACGATCTCATCGAAAACTTACAGCAGCTTGCCAAACGAGGGCTAAGAGAAAAAAGAGCACAGGTATGACTGGCATGATATCTACGATTGGATTGAAAAAAGCATAAGCCTCGGGTAATTTGGCGAAGAAAAAGCTACTCGAATGAAGGGTAGAATTAAGACAGATACAGATCAAACTAAAGGTATTAAGCATAAGAAAAGTTTTGTTCTTGGAGAGAATTTCATTATTATGGAGTTATTGATATAAGGGAAAAAAGGGAAGAAAGAAGATAGGCCAAACAAAAAAACTCTTCTTTTGCGTTGAACTCCCCCAATCAAAAATCTTTCAATTCTCAAACGAGAATAGAAAAAATCATACTTTATCTACAATATCTTAATTGATTTATATATAATGAGCAATAAATTCATTTTGATTCTACATCTACATGTGTAGAATTCTAGCAAGAACCTATTCCATATCTATTGGGGCTGGAATTGACGAACAACCAATACACACATTAGTATTATTAGTGTCGAACGGAAATCTAAATGGGGCGTGGCCAAGCGGTAAGGCAACGGGTTTTGGTCCCGTTATTCGGAGGTTCGAATCCTTCCGTCCCAGCCCCGAATCTATCATAACAACGTTCTCTTTTCTTTAAGAATCCTCTGTTTAAAAGTGTAATATTGGATACAATGCGATCCCATCCTATCTTTATTTCTGATCTCTAATGATTCAGAGAAGAATCATATCCTTTTTGGATTCCCACATGATGCATTCTGAGTCGAAATGCCTAAGATAGGTCTCTATCTTTCCTAAAGCGAATAAGGTATTCAAAAAGACTCATTATAAGCGGATCCTGAATTTTAAATGAGACGAGTTCTTGTTACTCATTTCATCATCGGAATTAAAGCGCCTAAGCCTGGGGTGGAACAAAATAAAAAGAGAAAGAACGAACCAAATTGATTTGGACTCGTTTGGTTTTATATCTATACAAGATAGTATCCCGTAAGAAGATCTTTTTTTGATGCGTTTTGACTATGATCCTCATAAATTTGTGTAAATACGAGTTAATTGGCAAAGGAAGGTATCAATTTCCATATATGTGTTATATGGATCTCCTTAAATTAAAAAGAAGAAAAAAAAAAAAAAATACGGAACAGATGTATTTTCCTTGGACCTAATTGCTTTTATTTAAAATTCATTGGGCTCCAACGAATAATTGGAGATCAATGAAACGATGGGAGGAGATTCAAACATTCTATTTCCATTCCATAACAGAATGGAAATAGAATTTCAGGAAAGATTCCTGAACCTTAAAAAAAAAATCCGTATAAAATGAACCGTGTCCAGTCCATATGTATTCTTATTGTTTTGTTCGATTTTAGTAACACAGATATTTCGGTTTCGGTGAAATAGATTTGTGATCTTATATATATACGCGATGACTCCCGATCACAATTTTTCGGTGTATCTGATGGATACGGAAAGAGCATACTCCTACGATTCTTATTTTCTCAATCAGATGAGAGAATAACGACCTTAATCTTATCTTCCATAAGCCTTTCCCTTTTTGTTCATCTCCATGAATCCAAACAAATTGGATTTATTTCTCGACCATCTCTCCGGTTTAAATCATTGATGATTCAATTGTAAAAGAAAGAAGGATTTCTCTTATGATGATCAAATTCGTGTATCTTTCATTAATGAGATATCTGCTAAACTTTTTAATTACTTGTTTTGATTGTGGAGATTTGTTTATTTGATTGATTTAGAGATCAAACTGATAACTCATTCTTTCCAGGAAAATTTTTTTTATTTCTAATAATTATTATTCTGTCGAAGTCGGAAATTCTTGAAAGCATTTTTTATGATTCTTTACCTTAGAAATCTCGCATTTCTTCGAATATTTAAGATTGATTAATTTATTCTATCGAATTACTTGCGACTTTTCTGGGTCATTAGAATAACTTCATTTAATAAATGACTCATTTTATTTATTTTGTTCTGGTATTGATAATCTAATTAAAGACTCTTCTTTAGCTTTTAGCTTAGTTGTTCAAAAAAGAATTGGATTGTTCATGAGTGATCGTCCCGAACAATATGTTGAAGATGTAGATATAAATGAGTCTTAAGCAACGCATTTTTTGTGTTTTTTAGAAATGTGTGTTATTCATATGACAAAGGGGTTAAATTGGCTTCTTGCTGAGACTTTTCCAGAGAAATAAATGTATATTCATTCGTATAGAAAAAGGTATGGACTGGTCTACTATGACTATGCACTGATGGAACCAATGACTATTCATGATTCCATATTGAATCAATTCCATACCGGTTCCAAGCTAGAGGTAGAGGAATGTTATGGTAAAACTTCGTTTGAAACGATGTGGTAGAAAGCAACGTGCGACTTGAAGGACAAGATCTGCTGTGGATTCTTGCACCCACCATTTCCATTTTATATATCAATGAAGATGCTCTTGGCTCGACATAGTTTGTTCTATGCCACTAGGACCCAATTTTTGTGGGGATAGTACATGATGGAGCTCGAGCATAAATTCTTGATTCACTTATCAGAGGGAAGGATCTAGGGTTAGTGCCAGTCAATAAGTTGTTCCAACTTCGTAAGGATATCTTCGATGTAAAAATCAAAAATTCGAACAAGTTTCAAATTCAAAAGCAAAAAAGTACAATTTGTCGGAATTGGTAAAACTATTTCGATCAAAAATGTATTGTATCATAGGGGAATCAATCATTTGTGTAATTGTTCAATAGAAAGAACAAAAGGCGTGTTGCTGCCCTTTTGAAACAATTAAGGATCACCGAAGTAATGTCTAAACCCAATGATTCAAAGCAAAGATAAAGGATACCGGAACAAGGAAACGCCATTTTCCATTGTCTCAATAACTAGATCAGAATGAGGAAGGAAAATAGATTCTAGATGAGACAACCAAAAGAGGTTAGAGACGGCTCAATAAATGTCTAAGGATTTACCTTCGATTTCTTTGAGAATTACCCAACTTGAGTTATGAGTATGAATGATATTTTTTTTTTTTTTTTCATTTCAGTAAGAGTAAGGAAGAACAAAAAAATGACTCAAATCCTAATTAATTGATGATTTTTATGGATCCATTTTCCACTATATAAATAAACTCAAATCATTCTTTCTCGAGCCGTACGAGGGGAAAACCTCCTATACGTTTCTAGGGGGGGTATTGCTCATCTATATCTATCCCAATGGGCCGTCTATCGAATCGTTGCAATTGATGTTCGATCCCGAAGAGAAGGAAGAGATCTTCGTAAAGTGGGTTTTTATGATCCGATAAAAAAACAAACTTATTCAAATGTTCCTTCTATTCTATATTTCCTTGAGAAAGGTGCTCAACCTACACGAACGGTTCATGATATTTCAAAAAAAGCGGAAGTATTTAAGGAACTTCAAATTAATCAAACGAAATGAAATTTTTGAAATAGAAAAAGCGGATATCTAGCTTTGTGTAATTTTTTCTCCACCATTCCTTTTTTTCTTGCTCTGTTCATAGTTATTCACTATTGCTAACACATGATCCCATATCATATAGCGACGAAAAAATCTCTTCTATTGACATGAAACGAATAGAAAAAGAAAGATGGAGTGAAGTGAATAGTAGTGCCAATCCAACACAAGTCCTTATTTTCTTTATGTTTATGGAATTTGTTTCTCAACATTCAATTCATATTGACAACGGTGTATCGGTCGATTTATAATTGGGTCGTGGATAAATAAAAGGATCTATTGTTCTACGTCCCATAAGTTTGTTTCTTTCCTTCACCCAAGTGAAGGGTTCGACAGATTCACTGTGACAAAAGACAAAAGAGGTATCTTCTAAATTTCATTTAATGAAAAAAAAAATGATAAAAAAGGAAGGTCCGTAAATTATTTCTATTTGTCCGTGAATCTGTTGTATTTTTATCTGATCTGAACATTTTGACGTTTTTAATTGATCAACAAATGTTTCTTTTCAATTTGTTACTGGTTCAATGTTTTGCTGGGGTAGGACAATCCAACCTCTTTGTTTTATTTTTTGATCTAGATCGTATCTACACACCTTATTTACACGGGTTGCTAACTCAATGGTAGAGTATTCGGCTTTTAAGTGCGGCTATGATCTTTTACACATTTTGATGAAGCAACAGATTCGTCCATACCATCGGTAGTGTTTGTAAGACCACGACTGATCCTGAGCGGGAATGAATGGAAAAAACAGCATGTCGTATCAATGGAGAGCTCTAAGAATATTTCATCCTTAACCAGGGCGGTACAAAATTTTGTTTTGATTTTTGGAACGGTACCAAACCAATTCACAGTTGGGTCGCGCGAATAGATGGATAGAGCCCTAATGGCTCCAATGCTAAGGAGACCAAAAGCAGCGAGCTTCGGTTCATAATTCGAATGATTACCCGATCTAATTAGACGTTAAAAATAGATTAGTGCCTGATGCGGGAAGGGATTCTCCTATGAGTGGATTATCGATTCCTTTTTTTTCATGAATCCTAACTATATAAAAAACTATTTTTTCTCTATTTTAGAGTATGGAGTGGAGACGAGTGTGTAGAAGAAACAGTATACTGATAAAGAGAATTTCTTCCAAAGTCAAAAGATCGATTGAGTTGCAAAAATAAAGGGTTTCTAACCATCTCTTGTAACTATAACGAACACAAACAAATTAGATGGAAAGAGAGGATCCATTGCGGGGACTGTACTCCCCGTCTTCGGGGTATCTATTCTTTTTTACTACGATACCTTGTTCTGACCGTATCGCACTATGTATCATTTGATAACCCAAGAAATCCCTCGTGCCTTTAGGTCCAAGGGGACCAAGTAGAATTTCAAATGGAGGAATTACAAAGACATTTCGAAATAGATGGATCTCGGCAACAACGCTTCATTTATCCGTTTCTATTTCAGGAGTATATCTACGCACTTGCTCATTATTATGCTTTAAATGGTTCGATTTTTTACGAAACCGTGGAAAATTTAGGTTATGACAAAAAATCCAGTTCACTTATTGTGAAACGTTTAATTACTCGAATGCATCGACAGAATCGTTTGATTATTTCGATTAATGATTCCAACCAAAATCGATTCATTGGGCACAACAAGAATTTGTATACTCAAACAGTATCAGAGGGCTTTGCGGTTATTATGGAAATTCCATTCTCGCTGCGATTAGTATTTTCTTTAGAAGAAAAAGAAATATCAAAATCTCATAATTTACGATCTATTCATTCACTATTTCCCTTTTTCGAGGACAAATTATCACATTTAAATCATGTGTCACATATACTAATACCTCACCCCGCCCATCTGGAAATCTTGGTTCAAATACTTCATTGTTGGATACAAGATGCCCCCTCTTTGCATTTATTGCGATTCTTTCTCCACGACTATCATAATTCGAAAAGTATCAATGCTCAAAAGAAATCTATTTTCGTTTGTTCAAAAGAGAATCGAAGATTCTTCTCCTTCATATATAATTTTCATGTATATGAAAGTGAATTGATGTTTGTTTTTCTCCGTAAACAATCTTCTCATTTACGATCAACATCCTTTGGAACTGTTCTTGAGCGAACACATTTCTATGGAAAAATAGAACATCTTGTAGTAGTGCTTCGTAATGATTTTCAGAAGACCCTATGGTTGTTCAAGGACCCTTTTATGCATTATGTCAGATATCAAGGAAAATCCATTCTGGCTTCAAAGGGGACTCATCTTCGTATGAAGAAATGGAAATCTTACCTTGTCCTTTTTTGGCAATCTCATTTTTACTTGTGGTCTCAACCGGACAGGATCCGTATAAACCAATTATACAATCATTCTTTCTATTTTCTGGGCTATCTTTCAGGTGTACGACGAAATCCTTCGGTGGTAAGGAGTCAAATGTTAGAGAATTCATTTCTAATAGAGACTTCTATAAAGAAATTTGAGACCCTAGTTCCAATTACTCCTCTGATTGG